TTAAGAATGGCTCATAAAATAATATTTTTTTTTTTTATATATACATATATAAATTTTAATTGTATATAAATAATTAATATAACAATATTTAATTTATATTATTATATATATATATATATAAATTAAATAGTTAATATATTATAAATATATAATTTATTAATTTTTTTTTTAAATAAAAATTATTAATTTTAATTTTTTATTTTTCAATAAGAATTACAAAAAATTAAGTTAATTATTGTATTTAAATTTAATATTACAAAAAATGAATTAATATTAAAAAAAAAAAAAAAAATATTTATTTTAATAATTCTATAAGAAAAATTTTATATATAATTAAAGTTAATTTTTAATTTATTATTTATAAATTATTTATTTATATATATAAAATTTGTAGTTTAAAATAATTTTAAAAATTTATAAATTGGAATATATTATTTAATATTACGAAATAAAGAAATTTTTAGATTTTGCATTATGAAAGTTGTTACAGATTCTGTGTCAGCGTTGCGATATACTAAAAATAATTTAAAAATTCATTTATAATTAATTAATATGATTAATTGAATTAAAATAATTAAAAATTAATTTGAGTTAAGTAAAATTTTAAATTAATAAAAATTAAAAATTTAATAATTTATATGAAGTTAAAGTATTTTTAGTTAGACTAGGATTAGGTAGTTTATTATAAAAAAATTAAAAATAAAGTAGGGGAAGTTAAAATCTTAAATACTAAAGTTTTTAGCAGCATTTTAATCTAATTAAAAAAAACCTATTTATTAATTGATATTCCACGATTATTTTACTTAATTTAATTAAATTTGTATATCGTTACTATAAAAATTTTTTAGAGAGATATTTTTAAAATTTAAATAAAAACTATATCAAATCAAGATGTAGTATAGTTAAGAATTTAATAAGTTATCATTATTTAATTTATGGAAGAATTTATGAAAAATTATTTGATATTAGATCTGAGTAATTTAAATTAATTTACCCGAAATGATTTAATTTTAAAATATGCACATATTGCCCGTCATTTCATTCCAAATTGAAATAGGCCGTAGCATAGTAGAATCACTGGAAAGCAACGCTAGAAAGCTCAAATTAAATCTTTATAGTAAAGTTATTAATTTACATGGAAAATTTAATGTGCAAATCATTTTAATTTGAAAATATAATGTGCAAATGATTTTAATATGAATTTTAATTTTAAATATAAGTTTAATTAATTAAAATTATAATAATTATAAAGAAATTAATTTTAGTATTTATTAAAGAAAAAATAAAATTATTTATAGATTTAGTATAGTAATAGAAAAATGAAATAAGTATTTAAATATTTAAAAGTAAATTTAATTTATTGTATCTTGTGTATCAGAGATTATTAATTATTAATTATAAAATTTAATTATTTCGAAATTTAAAGAGTTAATTTATTAAATTAGTTATTGTGATATAAATATTAATAATAATAAATTAGAAATGAAATGTTAATCGATTTAAATGATATCTAATTTTTAAAGAAATAAATTGAATTTAGTTATTAATAAAATTATAAATTAATTAATTAGTTTGTAGAAATATTAATAAAAATATTAAAGGGGATAAGCTTTTTAATAAAATTTTAAATATTAATTAAAATAAAAAAAAATTTATAGAGATGAAATTATTTAATAAATAAATTTTTTTATAAAAAATTTTTATGGGAATATATTTTAAAATTTAATTTATTAATAAAATTTATTTAAAAATTTATTAAAATACAAATAATAAAGATATAATGATAATATTAGTATATAATTAATTTATATTAATTTATATTTAAATTAAGGAAAAATTTAATTTAATAATTCGGCAAAAATATATTATATTCGCTTGTTTAACAAAAACATGTCTTTTTGATTTATAATTTAAAGTCTAATCTGCCCCCTGAAATTTATTTTAAAGGGCTGCGGAATATTAACCGTACAAAGGTAGCAAAATAATTAGTCTCATAATTGGAGACTAGAATGAACGATTGGACGAAATATATTCTGTTTTAATTAAAATAAAATAAAATTTAATTTTTTAGTTAAAAAGCTAAAATTTTTTTAAAAGACGAGAAGACCCCGTAGATCTTAATAATTTATTTAATTTATTTTATTTTAGAATTTTAATTTTATTAAAAAAAATTATTATATTGGGGTGATATAAAAATTTAAAAAACTTTTTAATTTAATAATTTTTAATTAAAATTTTATGTAAAATTGATCTATTAGTAATAATTAAAAGAATAAGGTACCTTGGGGATAACAGCGTAATTTATATTTTAAGTTCATATTAAAATTTAAGATTGCGACCTCGATGTTGGATTAAAATTTATTTTAAATGCAAAAGTTTAAAAATTAAGTCTGTTCGACTTTTAAAATTTTACATGATCTGAGTTCAGACCGGTGTAAGCCAGGTTGGTTTCTATCTTTAAATAAATAAAATTTTTTAGTACGAAAGGATCATTAATTTAAAAAATTTTTAATAATAAGAATTTAATTAATTAATATTAGCTATTTTGACAGAATAATGTCTTAAATTTAGAATTTAATTAAATGTAAAAAAATTACATAAATAGTAAATTAATATTAAAGAAGTTTATATTTCAATTATTAGAATAACTTTATTACTTGTGGTAGTTTTATTAAGAGTAGCTTTTTTTACTTTATTAGAACGTAAAATTTTAGGTTATATTCAAATTCGTAAGGGTCCTAATGTAGTGGGATTAGCCGGGGTAGTTCAACCTTTTAATGATGCTATTAAATTATTTAATAAGGAATTTGTTTTTCCTTATTTGTCTAATTTTTTAATATTTTTTTTTATACCTATATTTAGTTTATTTTTAAGATTATTTGGTTGAATGTTAATTCCTTATTGTTTAATTTTAATTAATTTTAAATTAAGATTTATGTTTTTATTAAGATGTTTAAGAGTGGGGGTATATTTTATTGTAATTTCAAGATGATCATCTAATTCTAATTATGCTAAGTTAGGTGGGTTACGAGGATTAGCTCAGACTATTTCTTATGAAGTAAGTTTAGCTTTAATTTTTATATCTTTAATAGTATTAATTATAGATTATAGATTAATAAATTTAATTGTATTTCAAAATTACATTTGATTTTTAATTTTTTTATTTCCTTTAGCAATTTGTTTATTTTCTTCTATATTAGCTGAAGTAAATCGAGCACCTTTTGATTTTGTAGAAGGAGAGAGAGAATTGGTTTCAGGATTTAATATTGAATATAGAAGAGGTGGATTTGCTTTAATTTTTTTAGGTGAATATTCAAGAATTTTGTTTATAAGAATAATTTTTGTTGTAATATTTTTAGGAGGGGGAGTCTGAGGAATTTGATTTTTTATTAAAACTATACTTGTTTCTTTTGGGTTTGTTTGGGTTCGTGGTACATTACCTCGTTATCGGTATGATAAATTAATGTATTTAGCTTGAAAGATTTATTTACCTGTTTCTTTAAATTATTTAATATTTTTTTGTTGTTATTTATATTTATTTATGTAATATTTTTTTTAGTAAAATTATTAGACTTAGGAGTCTTTTTTAAGTTTTCAAAACAAATGCTATTACAAAGCTTAATAATTTAATGAAGTTAAATTAAAGAGTCATAAATTTTATTAATTATAGGATTGATGAAAAAATAGGAAAAGTAAGAAATAGTAAAAATTTGTCTTAGAGAAATAAAAGGATCTTCAACAGGACACCCTCCTATTCATGTAAGGAGAATAAAAGTATTAAAAAATAGTCAAAATAATAATTTATTAATAGGATAAAATTGGTTTCCCCTAATATTTTTAAATCTTGAAAATGGCAGAGTTAATAAAATTATAATAGAAAAAATTAAAGCAATTACACCTCCTAATTTGTTGGGGATGGATCGTAAGATAGCATATGCAAAAAGAAAGTATCATTCAGGTTGAATATGAATAGGGGTTACTATTGGATTAGCAGGGATAAAATTATCCGGGTCTCTTAGTAAAAAGGGGTATTTTATTATTAAAATTATTAATAAAATTAATATAAATAAAAATCCTATTAAATCCTTAAAAGTAAAATATGGGTGGAAAGGAATTTTATCAACATTAAAAGAAATATTTAAAGGATTTCTGGATCCAGTTTCATGGAGAAATATAATATGAATTATTGAAAATGCAAGAATAATAAAAGGTAAAATAAAATGAAATATAAAAAATCGATTTAATGTAGCATTTCTAACTGAAAATCCCCCTCAAATTCATTGGACAAAATCATTTCCGATATACGGAATTGCTGATAATAAATTAGTAATTACTGTAGCTCCTCAAAAGGATATTTGTCCTCATGGAACATAACAACCTATAAAAGCTGTTATTATTGTAAGTAATAAAATTGCGCATCCTACCAGTCAGGTATATTTGAATATAAAAGATTCGTAGTAAATTCCTCGGCCAACATGTAAATATAAAATAATAAAGAAGAAAGATGCTCCGTTAGAGTGTAATGATCGAATAAATCAGCCTATATTTACGTTTCGATAAATATGATTAATACTGTCAAAAGCTATTTCAATATTGGGGGTATAGTTTATAGCTAAAAATAATCCCGTCAAAATTTGAATAATTAAACAAAGTCCTATAAGGACCCCCATGTTCCACAGAAATGAAATATTAGACGGAGAAGGTATATTAACTAAAGTATTGTTTATAATTTTTATAATTGGGTGATTTGACTTTAGGGAATAAAAAGTTTTTATTTTCATTATATTTTTCAATAAAATTTAATTCGTATTGGTCCTCCAAAAAAATTTCTAATTTTAATTGAAGTAATTAAAGTAAATAGAAGAAATTTCATTAAAATTAAGGTTAATCATAGTTCATTATTATTAAATAAATTAGTTAAATATAGGGAATTTTCTGCGTTAAAAAAATAATTAAAATTATTGAAATTTAATATTTCTAAATTTAAAAAATTAAAATGTAAATTAAAAATTAAAAAAATTTTTCTTAAAAAGATAAAAAAAATAAAAACTTTAATTTTATTAAAATGAAGAATTTTATTAGGGGTTAAACTAGAAATATAAATAAATAAAATTAATAATCCTCCAATAAAGATTAGAAATATTAAGTAAGTCAATCAAAAGGAAAAATTTATTATTCCAATAATTAAAGATATAAATAAAGTTTGGATAATTATTATTAAAGTAATAATAAAGGGGTGTGAAAAAAATAAAATAGAAAAATTTATAAAAATAATTAAATGAAAAATTAGGGTTGTAATCCTTTAAAAACAGAGAATAGTTTAAATAAAATAATAATTTTGGAGATTATAGATAAATAATTGTTTTTCTTTGAAATTTTAAAAGAATTTATCTTATTATTGATGTACAAGATCAAAGTTTTTTTTAACCTATTAAAATGAAAATTTTTAGATTTAAAAATTTAATTATATTAAATTTTTTATTAAGAAATATAATGTTTACTTTAAATCGTAAGCATTTATTAATTATTTTATTGAGTTTGGAGTTGATTATATTAAATATATTTTTGTTAATTTTTAATTTTATATTGATAAGTATAATAAATAGAATTTATTTTTTAGTAATATTTATAGTTTTAATGTTTGTGAGGGGGTGTTGGGTATCTCTATTTTTGTCTATATGATTCGAATCTATGGGAGAGATTATATTTGAGTTTACAGTATTTTTATTTTAATGAAATTTTATGTTTTAATAAAAATGTATTTAGTAATTTTATGTTTTATAAAAAATGTATTTTGAATAATTCAATACATAATTTACTTTTTAGTTGTTATATTCATATTAATACCCATTAAGGGTTATTTAATTTTTAGTTTGAGTTATATTTTTAGATGTGATATTATTTCTTATTTTCTAATTTTATTGAGGATTTGAATTTGTATGCTTATATTAATAGCAAGATTTGGAAATTTACGTAATAATTTTTTTATAGGGGGTTTTATGTTAAGAATTTTGTTCATGTTGTTAATATTAGTATGTACGTCTAAGCTCATAAATTTACTTATCTTTTATTTATTTTCTGAGGGATCATTAATTCCTATTTTATTTTTAATTATAGGTTGAGGTTATCAACCTGAACGTATTCAAGCTGGTCTTTATTTATTATTTTATACATTATTTGTTTCTTTACCTATGTTGCTGGGAATTTTTTATATAGATTTTAAATATTTTAGATTGATAATTTATTTAATAAAATTTGTAAGTTTAAATTATAGAGTAATATATTTAGTTTTAATATTATCATTTTTAGTAAAAATTCCTATATTTTTTGTTCATTTATGACTTCCTAAAGCACATGTAGAAGCTCCTGTTAGAGGTTCAATAATTTTAGCAGGAATTATATTAAAATTAGGGGGGTACGGAATTATGCGAGTATTAATTTTTATAGAAAATTTAAATATGAAATTTAATTCAATTTTAATTAGAATTAGTTTGTTGGGGGCTTTATATGTGAGATTAATGTGTTTTTTTCAAATTGATTTAAAATCTTTAATTGCTTATTCTTCAGTAGTTCATATGGGTTTAATATTAGGAGGTTTATTAACTTTAACTAATTGGGGATTTGTGGAATCAAAAATAGAAATAATTGGGCATGGTTTTAATAATTTTTATTCTGGTGAATGTCGAGAATTAAATTATGATCTTTTATTATTTTTACATTGAGTACCTTTAAATGTATTAATTTTAAAAATGGATTTTTTTTTTCTTAACTGAATTTATATTTTTATCGACAAATATAGCAGCTCCTCTTTCTTTAAATTTACTGGGGGAGATTATATTAATTGTAAGATTAGTAATATGATCTTTTATTTTAATGTTATTGATTGCTTTAGTTTCTTTTTTTTCTGCAGGGTATGGCCTCTATTTATTTTGTTTTGTTCAACAGGGAGTTCCATCTATAAATTTAAACAATTATTATTTTATTGAATCTCGTGAATTTTTACTTTTACTTCTTCATTAACTTCCTTTAAATGTATTATTTTTAAAGTTCGATTATATAATTTATATCTAAATAGTTTAAAAAAAAATTTTAATTTGTGGAATTAAAGATATAAAATATTTATTTTAGATTATTTTAAAAAATAATTTTTATAAAATTTTTAGGGGTTTATTATTTCAATTAAGTTTAAGGTTATATATTTTAAGAGGTTTATTATTCAAAAAAAATTTAGTTATTTTTTTAGAATATAATTTTTATACTTTAAATTCTTCAGAATTAGTTATAGTTTTTTTAATTGATTGAATATCAATTATTTTTATTAGAATTGTTTTAATAATTTCTAGAGTAGTAGTATTATATAGAAGAAGTTATATGGGGGGAGATATAAATAAGAATCGATTTTTAATTTTAGTAATTTTTTTTATTCTTTCTATGGGGTTAATAATTATTAGTCCTAATATAATTAGAATTTTATTAGGATGAGATGGATTAGGTTTAATTTCCTATTGTTTAGTAATTTATTATCAAAATGTAAAATCTTATAATGCGGGGATATTAACAGTTATATCAAATCGAATCGGGGATATTGCTATTTTATTAGCTATTTCTTGAATATTAAATTTTGGGTCTTGAAATTTTATTTTTTATTTGGATTATATAAAAAGAGATAATCTTATATATGTAATTTGGGTGTTAGTTATTATGGGGGGTATTACTAAGAGAGCTCAAATTCCTTTTTCTTCTTGACTGCCGGCAGCTATGGCTGCTCCTACTCCCGTTTCTGCTTTAGTTCATTCTTCTACATTAGTTACTGCAGGGGTTTATTTATTAATTCGATTTAGAGGATTAATAGTTGATACTGTTTTATTTAATTTTTTAATAGTTTTAGGAATAATAACTATATTTATAGCCGGGTTGGCTGCTAATTTTGAATTTGATTTAAAGAAAATTATTGCTCTTTCAACTTTAAGCCAGTGGGGTTTAATAATAAGAGTTTTAGGGATAGGTTTTGAAAGATTAGCTTATTTTCATTTTTTAAGACATGCTTTTTTTAAAAAGTTATTATTTTTGTTTCCGGGAGTTTTAATTCATAGTTTTAAGGATTCTCAGGATATTCGTTTTATAGGAAATTGTTTAAAATTTATACCTCTTATTTGAACAAGATTTAATATTTCTAATTTGTCTTTATGTGGGATTCCTTTTTTATCTGGATATTATTCGAAGGATTTAATTTTAGAATTTATATTTATATCTAATATAGGGATAATTACATTATTTTTATTAGTTTTTTCTACAGGATTAACTGTGAGCTATACATTTCGTTTATTTTTTTATAGTTTATTTACTGATCATAATTTAATATTATTATTTAATATAGAAGATAATAATTTTTTTATAATAAATAGTATATGGCCTATATTGATTTTAAGAGTGGTTGGAGGAAGAGTGTTATTATGAATACTACTTCCTGAGGTCTATTTAATTTATTTACCTTCTATTTTAAAATATTTAGTTTCATGTGCAATATTTATAGGTAGAATTTTAGGGGGTTGGTTTATATTTTCTTATAAATTTAAGACTATTAAAATTTATTATTTAAAAAGTTTATTTTTGGGAAGTATATGATTTATGCCTATTTTATCAACAAAAAACTTAAGTTTAAGTTTTTTAGGGTTAGGATTAACAGGATTTAAGGTATTAGATTTAGGTTGGAGAGAATATTTAGCTGGAAAAAGATTAAGATGAAATATTAGAGTAATTTTTCAAATTGGACAACTTTTTCAAAAAAATTATTTTAAAATTTTTTTAATAATTTTTGTAATATGATTAATTATTTTAGTTTATATATTTATATATTTAAATAACTTAAAAAGAGTGTAATATTGAAGATATTAAAGTGATTATTTTAATCTTTAAATAATTTATAATTAAATATTAATATTTTTACAATGAAAATGTAATGTTTTATATTTAAACTATATAAATTAAAAAATTAAGAAGAATTAATGATTAAATTCACTATAAGTTTAGTTAGCAGCTAAATTTTTACAAACTTCTTTAATTAGATTTTAAATCAATTTAATCATTAACAATGATTTTCCTCTTTTTGGATTTAATTAATTAATAAGATTAAATAAGGGAATGTGAATCCTACTTTTAAGTCGAAATTAAATGCTTTAAGCTTCTTATTTTAAGATAAGTTAATCATAACATTTTTTGATTGCAATTCAAATATTTTAAATAAATTATAATCCTAATTAATTGGTTCAATTTAATATATTTTGATTTCATTCATGATATAAACCAATTAATAAAATTCAAATAAAAATAAATGTAATTATAAATCAATTTAAAGTTATTGATACATTAAAAGTTGTAATAATAGGGAGAAGAAGAGTAATTTCTACATCAAAAATTAAAAAAATTACAGTAATTAAAAAAAAATGAAGAGAAAATGGGAGACGAGCTATAGATTTAGGGTCAAATCCACATTCGAAGGGGGAAAGTTTTTCTTGATTATAAGATACTTTTTTTGAAAGAGTGAATGATAGAATAATTAAAACTATAGGGGCAGAAAGTGAAATAATTAAAATAATTTTTAAAATATAAATTATTTATATTAAAAATTAAACTTTTTGATTGGAAATCAAATATACTAAATATATTATATAAATATAATATTAAGATCCTCATCAATATATAACTGTATATAAAAATAATCAAACTACATCAACAAAATGTCAATATCAAGCAGCAGCTTCAAAACCAAAATGGTGATTAGAAGAATAATGAAAATTTATATGTCGAAGAAGACAAGTTAAAAGAAAAGTGGTTCCAATAATCACATGAAGTCCGTGAAATCCGGTAGCTAGAAAAAATGATGTTCCGTATACTCTATCAGAAATAGAAAATGGGGCTTCTATATATTCATATGCTTGAAATAGGGTGAAGTAAATTCCCAATAATACGGTAATTAGAAGACTTTGAGTGGTTTGAGAGTGATTATTTTCTAATAAACTATGGTGAGCTCATGAAACAGAAATTCCTGATGTTAATAAAATTACTGTATTTAGTAAAGGTACTTCAAAGGGATTGAAGGGTTGAATAGCTATCGGGGGTCATATAGATCCTAATATAATTCTGGGGTTTAAATTATTGTGAAAAAAGGCTCAAAAAAATGCAATAAAGAAAAAAATTTCAGATACAATAAATAAAATTATTCCCCATCGTAGTCCTGTAGTTACATTTAGAGTATGAAGACCTTGATAACATCCTTCTCGAGAAATATCTCGTCATCATTGATATATAGTTAATAAAGTAGTTGTAAGTCCTAGTATACATAAAGATAAATCAAAAGAGTGGAACCAGTTTACTAATCCAGCTAGAAGAATTATAGTTCTTAGAGCTCCAGTTAGAGGTCAAGGTCTGTAATTTACTAAGTGATATGGGTGATTTGAGTGAGTTGACATTAGATTAATTTACTTCACTAGAATAAAGAGTTCTTAAAATAGTAAATACATAAGCTTGAATTACAGAAACAGCTGATTCTAACATTAATAAAAGAATTTGAACAAGAATTAAGAAAGCTAATAAAATAGAGGGAATTTGAGTTCCCACTCTTCTTAATAGAGTAATTAATAGATGTCCAGCAATTATATTTGCTATAAGACGAACAGCTAAAGTTCCCGGTCGAATAATATTACTAATAGTTTCAATTAAAACTATAAAAGATATTAAAGCTGTGGGAGTTCCTTGAGGAATTAAGTGAGTAAATATATGTTGGGTGTGATTAAATCAACCATAAATTATAAATCTAATTCAAATTGGGAGAGCTAAGGAGAATGTTATAGTTATGTGTCTAGTTCTAGTAAAAATATAGGGGTATAAACCTAAAAAATTATTAAAAAGAATTATTCTAAATAATGAAATTAAGATAAAGGTTGATCCTGAATAATATTGAATTCCAATTAAAGTTTTAAATTCTTTGTGAAGGGTATTAATAATTAAATTTCACATAGTGAAATAGCGAGAAGGAATTAATCAAAGAGATGTGGGAATTAATATAATTCCCAGTAAAGTTCTGATTCAATTTAAAGAAAAATTTATAATACTAGAAGAGGGGTCAAAAATTGAAAATAAGTTTGTTATCATGTTCAAGAAAATTTATTAATTTTTTTAGTGGAAGTTAAAAAGAAATTATTTTCAGGGGATGAAATAAAATAATTTATAATAATAAATAAATAAAATATAAATAAAAAGTAGACAAATAGTATAATTCAATTTAAGGGTATTATTTGAGGAATAAAAGAATATTATTTTATAATAATTTAAATTTGACATATTTAGGTTATATTTTTAACTAATTCTTTTAATTAATTTAAAATTTCATTAGAAGTAAGGAAAAATACTATTGACGGTTTAAGAGACCATTACTTAAATTTAGTTATCTAATGTTAGTTATTTAATGAGAAGTTTTTAATTCAATTTATAAAATAGTTAGAAGAAATTCTTTCAATAGAAATAGGTATAAATCTGTGATTAGTTCCACAAATTTCTGAACATTGCCCATAAAAAATTCCAGGTCGGTTTAGGAAAAAATTAACTTGATTAATTCGACCGGGGGTAGCATCTGTTTTAATTCTAAGAGCTGGTACTGTTCACGAGTGAATTACATCTGAAGCTGTAACTAATACACGAATTTGGTTATTTATAGGAAGGATTACTCGATTATCAACTTCTAATAATCGAAAATTTTCTGGGTTTAATTTATTTGTAGGAATTATAAAAGAGTCAAAATTAATTTTTTTAAAATCGGAATATTCATAAGATCAAAATCATTGATGACCAATAGTTTTCAGGGTAATAAAAGGTTTATTAATTTCATCTAATAGATATAATAATTTTAATGATGGAAGAGCAATAAAAATTAAGACAATTGCGGGGATAATTGTTCAAATTAATTCAATTATTTGTTCTTCTATTAGAAATCGATTAATTAGTTTGGTAAATAGAAGATTTCCTATTAAATAGGTAATTAAAACAATAATAATAGTTAAAATTAACAAAGTGTAATCATGAAAGAAAATTATTTGTTCTATAAGAGGGGTTGCTCTGTTTTGAAAATTTAAATTTGATCAAGTAGCTATTTCTAATAAAAGATAATATCTTTATAAAAGGATCTTAAAACCTATGCATTAATTCTGCCATATTAGAAATACGAAATTAGGGGTATTTCATTAAATCTGTGTTCAGCTGGCGGGTAATTTTGAATTCAGTCAATATTAGTATTCATTTGAAAAGAAAAGTTAATATATCGGGGATTAATTATACTTTCTCAGATAATTAAAATAAATAAGATTACCCCAATAAATGATATAATAGACCCTAAGGAAGATAGAATATTTCAAGAAAGATAGGCATCTGGATAATCTGAATATCGTCGAGGTATCCCCGCTAATCCAAGAAAATGTTGAGGAAAAAAGGTTAAATTTACTCCTAAAAATATGATTAGGAATTGGAACTTTAATCAGTAATTATTTAAAGTAAGTCCGGTAAATAGGGGATATCAATGAATAAAACCTCCCATAATAGCAAATACTGCTCCTATTGATAATACATAATGAAAATGAGCTACCACATAATAAGTATCATGTAATATAATATCAATAGATGAATTAGCAAGAATAATTCCAGTTAATCCCCCTATAGTAAATAAAAAAATAAATCCTAAACTCCAAAGTATAGTAGGATTTAAGGAAATTTTAGTTCCGTGAAGAGTAGCTAGTCAACTAAAAATTTTAATTCCTGTGGGAACAGCAATAATTATAGTAGCTGAAGTAAAATAAGCTCGAGTATCGACATCTATCCCAATAGTAAATATATGATGGGCTCAAACAATAAATCCCAGTAATCCAATTGTTATTATAGCATAAGTTATTCCTAAAAATCCAAAGGTTTCCTTTTTTCCTCTTTCTTGAGAGATTATTTGTGAAATTATTCCAAATCCAGGAAGAATTAAAATATAAACTTCTGGATGACCAAAAAATCAGAATAAATGTTGATAAAGAATAGGATCCCCTCCTCCTGATGGGTCAAAGAAAGATGTATTTAGATTTCGATCAGTTAAGAGTATGGTAATAGCTCCAGCTAAAACAGGAAGTGATAAAAGAAGTAAAAGGGCAGTAATAGCTACAGATCAAACAAATAAGGGTATTCGGTCAAGGGAAATTTTCTTTGATCGTATATTAATCGTTGTAGAAATAAAGTTTACAGCACCTAAAATTGATGAAATTCCCGCTAAATGAAGGGAGAAAATAGAAATATCTACTGATCTCCCCGCATGAGCAATATTTCTTGATAAAGGGGGATAAACAGTTCATCCTGTTCCAGTTCCATTTTCAATAAAAGATCTAAATATAAGAAAATTTAAAGAAGGGGGGAGAAGTCAAAATCTTATATTATTTATTCGTGGGAAAGCTATATCTGGGGCCCCAATTATTAATGGAACCAATCAATTTCCAAATCCCCCAATTATAATAGGTATAACTATGAAAAAAATTATAATAAAAGCATGAGCTGTGACTAAAACATTATAAATTTGGTCATCCTTAATTAAAGATTCAGGAGTCCCCAATTCTGTTCGAATGATTATACTTAAGGAGGTCCCAACTATTCCTGATCAAATTCCAAAAATAAAATATAATGTTCCAATATCTTTATGATTAGTAGAAAATAATCATTGTCGCAAGTAAAGTGGCTGATAATAGGTAATAAATTGTAAATTTATTTATGAGAATTTTATTTCTTTTTTACTAAGTTTTATATTCAATATATGATTTTAAATTGCAAATTTAAAGTAGTAATGCTCACTTACTAAAACTTAATTTTATTAAATTATTGATAATTTTGAAGATTATTAGTTTTATTAACTTAAAGTTTTAACTTAAAGTTTTAATAAAAAAAAATAAATGATATAAGTGAAGATAAAGATAATATAATAAATTAGTTGAATTAATTTTATTGATTATAATAAAATTAGATTTTATTTTAGGAAAATTTAAGACTAAAAAAGAATAAGAAATTCGAATATAAAAAAAAAGTCTAATCAGAGAAGTAAAAATTAATATTATTCTTAATCAGTAGAAATTATTATTAATTAATATATTTAAAGTGATCCATTTAGGTAAAAATCCTAAAAAGGGGGGTAATCCTCCTATTCTTAAAAAATTTATTAAAATTAAAAAATTTAGATAGAAAGGAATTTTTTTCGAATAAAGTTGAATTAAATTAAAAATTTGAATTAAATTAAAATTTAAAATTATAATAATAGTTATTAATCTATAAATTAAAAAATATATGAATCATAAATTAGTGTTTAAAATTAAGCATCTCAATATTCATCTAATATGATTAATTGATGAATAAGTTATAATTATAAGTATAGAAGTTTGATTTAATCCCATAATTCTTCCCGTTATACATCTAAAAATAATAAAAAAAATAACTAAGGTTTCAATAAAATAATATGAAATAATAATTATAGGAATAATTTTTTGTCAGGTTATTAAAATTATACAATTATTTCAAGAAAGGCCTTTGACTACTTTGGGGAATCAAAAATGAAGGGGAGCAGCTCCTATTTTTATTAATAAACTTACATTTAGTAAAATTATAATTAAAATACTTTTAAAAGAAAATATTGTAAATCACTTAGAAATAATAAATAAAATGGTAGTTATAAATAAAAAATTAGCCGACGCTAATGATTGAATTAAAAAATATTTTATTATACTTTCTGATGAAAGAGAATTAGAATTATTAATCATTAATGGGATAAAAGCTATTAAATTTACTTCTATTCCTATTCACATATTAATAAAAGAAGGGGTAGAAATAGAAAATAATGAACTTGAAATTATAATTAAAATAAATAATAAATTTCTAATATTAAAATGAATAAAAATTTAAAAAAAGAAGGTTAAACTTCTATAAATGAGGTATGAACTCATTAGCTTTATTAGCTTATTTTTTAATATGATTATATTTTAATGTATGAGGCATATAAATTTTTGAAATTTATAGATATAGTTAAATTCTATAAAATTAAAGACAATTATAATTGCTTGATTTATTCTATCAGATTAATCCTTTTTTTCAGGCATGTCTTT